AAGAATGGTTTTATTTATTTATTATAGAATATTTATTTATTTAAACAAATATTAATTTATAAGATAATTTTCTTTAAAAATTTTATAATAAAAATTTATTTGAACTAGATTTTAGTGTTTTTTTTTTTTATACATAAAGTTTTATGTTTTTTAGTAAATTTAAATTTTTTAATTTATTTTTTTAAATAATTAAAATTTGTAACTTTTATTATTAAAAAAATATATTAAAAATAATAAAAATATTAAATTTAGAACTAAAATAGTAAGTTTCTTGTTGATAAAAAATGGTTAAGTTAATAAAAATAAGTGAAAATTAAAAAAAAATTGCACAAAAAATGCACAAAATGCCGAAAATAGCGGCAACCGTTTTTTATTTGAAATTTTTTTTTTTTCATAAAATTTTAAAATATTTTTTAGTTAATTTAATTTTTTAAAGTATAAGAAAAAAAATAGATAAAAATAAAATTTAATAATTTTTTTTTTCTATATAGCAATATCTTAGAGTTAAATATACAACCATCATTATAAATATATAAATATAGAAAATATATTTATAAATATAATCATTTAGTATGATATAAAGAAATAATAGATAAATTATTATATAATAAAAATTTAATATAATAGTAATTATCTCTGGATTTAGGTTTTTTTAGTGAAAATAATAGATATTTATATATTAATAAATTATTTATATATATATATACATCTATATAAATAATCTAATAGATATATATATATTAATAAATTATTTATATATATATATATATCTATTAATATATATATATACACACACATATATATACACACACACATATACGTATATATATATATATATATATAAATATTAAATATAAAAATTTTTTATATTTTTATTAAAAATAATATATTAATTAAATAAAATATTTTTTTAAAAAAAAAAAAAAATTATAATATTTTATATAAAAAAAATTTTTTTTTAATAAATTGTGTTTATTTACTAATTTTTAATATTTATTGAATTTTATTATTTATTAAAAAATTTATATTAAATTAATTAATAAAATTATAAAGATATATATATATATATAATTAAGATAAATTATTTTATTACGTAAGGGGTGTAATAGAATAATTAAGTTTAATTATATTTAAATATTTCATAAAATTTATATTTAATTAATTAATAAATTTATTAATATAGTATTAATATATTAAAGTAAATTATTTTATTATATAAGGGGTATAATAAGATATTTAATTTTTACATTATATTATACTAATTAATTAAATAAAAATTCTTGTCATGAGGTAATACTTAAAATTAGTTATTTAATTAGTTAAATATTTATATATATAATATTTCTAATAAAAAGTATTTATATAAAATTATTATTTAAAAATATAAATTTAAATTATTATTATTAAAATAATAATTTTTAAGTTTTATTTAAAAATATTAATTAATTGTATATAAGTTAGTTCTACTATGTTATATTATTTAATATTTTATTAAAATAAAATTAATTATATATATATTTATTTAATTTTAAGTATAAAGTTTTATTTTGGCTTAAAATTTTATTATAAATTTATTTTATATGTAAGTTTTTGTGGGAATTTAATTTATTTTATTTTAAAAATAAAAAAAAAATTTTTAATCGCAATAATTAATATTATTTATCAAGGAAATTTGGAAATAGAAATATTTAATAGTATTGACTAAATTTGTGCCAGCAGTCGCGGTTATACTAATAATGCAAATAAATTATATTAGTAAAAGTTAGATTTATAAATTAAATTAATATTAAAGTTATTAGGTGAAATTTTAATTTTAAAAATTATTTTAAATTAAGAATAATTGAAACTAAAAAATTTTAATTATAAACTAGGATTAGATACCCTATTATTTAAAATGTATTAATTTTATTAAAGTAGTAGTAGATATGTTCTTGAAACTTAAAAAATTTGGCGGTATTTTAATCTATTCAGAGGAATCTGTTCTGTAATCGATAATCCACGATGGACCTTTCTTAAATTTGTTTATAATCAGTTTATATACCGTTGTTATTAGAATATTTTATAAGAATAATAATTTTCTTAATATTTAATTAAATAAAATATCAAATCAAGGTGTAGCTAATATTTAAGTTGAAATGGATTACAATAAAAAAATTTTTGGATTTAAATATGAAAAATTTATTGAAATTGGATTTGAAAGTAAATTTATAAAGATTAATAAATTGATTTTAGCTCTAAAATATGTACATATCGCCCGTCACTCTTATTATTAAGATAAGATAAGTCGTAACATAGTAGATGTACCGGAAGGTGTATCTAGAATGACAATTTAAAGCTTATTAAGTAAAGCTTTTCAGTTACATTGAAAGAATATTTGTGCAAATCAATTTAAATTGATTAATATTTATTTATTAATTTATTAATTTTTTAATATATTTTTTATAAAAATAATTATATAATGAGTTGTTTAAGTAATTTATGTTGAATAAATAATAATAATAATAGTTTATTAGTATTGTAAAAGAATATTGAAATATATTGAAAAATTTTTATAAAAAAAGAAAATTTAATTTATTGTACCTTGTGTATCAGGGTTTATTAAATAAATAATATAAATATATTTTTTTCGATTTTAAAAGAGTTAATAAATAATTAAAGTTATTGTAATAAAATTATTTTAAATTGTTTATTAGAAATGATATGTTATTCGTTTTTAAAGGTATCTAGTTTTTTAAGAAATAAATTTAATTTAGAAATTTTAAATTTATTAATTTAATTAATTAAATTTAATAATTTAAAATTTTAATATTTTATGGGATAAGCTATAAAATAAATTTTTATAAATAAGTAAAAATTTTAAAAAATGTATGATTATAATTTTCAATCATTAAAAATTTGTTATAAATTATTTAATTTAAATAAATTATTTATTAAATTTTAAATATTATATTAAAATATTTATTTTAATTTTTTTATATAAATTAATTATGATAAAATTAGTATATATATATATTATTGTATAAATATTTATATTTGTTAGGTTTATATAAAGAATTCGGCAAAATAAATATTCGCCTGTTTAACAAAAACATGTCTTTTTGAAATTTATTATAAAGTCTAATCTGCCCAATGAATTTTTAATGGCCGCAGTATTTTAACTGTGCAAAGGTAGCATAATCATTAGTCTTTTAATTGAAGGCTGGAATGAATGATTGAACGAAATATTAACTGTTTCATATAAATTTATATAAAACTTTATTTTTTAGTTAAAAAGCTAAAATAATTTTAAAAGACGAGAAGACCCTATAAATCTTTATATTTTTAAAAATTTTAATTATTTAGATTAATTTAATTATAATTTTATGAAGTATTTTATTGGGGTGATATTAAAATTTAATAAACTTTTAATTTTGTATACTCATTAATGTATGAATAATTGATCCAGTTTTATTGATTAAAAATTTAAGTTACTTTAGGGATAACAGCGTAATTTTTTTGGAGAGTTCTTATCGATAAAAAAGATTGCGACCTCGATGTTGGATTAAGGTATAATTTTAGGTGTAGCTGTTTAAATTTTAAGTCTGTTCGACTTTTAAATCCTTACATGATCTGAGTTCAAACCGGTGTAAGCCAGGTTGGTTTCTATCTTTAATTAATTTAAATATTTTAGTACGAAAGGATTAAATATTATAATAATTATATTTTGTATTTATTGAATAAAATTAATTTACTATTTTGGCAGAAAAGTGTAATAAATTTAGAATTTATAAATATAATTATAGAATTATAAATAGTACTTGTTTTATTTAGATATTTTTATATATATTGTAATAAGCTTATTATTAATTATTTGTGTATTAGTTAGAGTAGCCTTTTTAACTTTATTAGAACGAAAAGTTTTAGGTTATATTCAAATTCGTAAAGGTCCCAATAAAGTAGGATTTTTAGGAGTTCCTCAGCCTTTTTGTGATGCAATTAAATTATTTACAAAAGAACAGATTTATCCTATAGTTTCTAATTATATTTCTTATTATTATTCTCCTATTTTTTCTTTATTTTTGTCTTTATTAGTTTGGATATGCATACCTTTTTTTGTAAATTTATATTCTTTTAATTTAGGTCTTTTATTTTTTTTCTGTTGTATTAGTTTAGGAGTGTATACTGTAATAATTGCTGGTTGATCTTCTAATTCTAATTATGCTTTATTAGGGGCTTTACGTGCTGTTGCTCAAACTATTTCTTATGAAGTTAGAATAATTTTAATTATAATATCTATAATTTTTTTAATTGGAGGATTTAATATATTTAATTTTTATGTTTATCAAAATTTTATTTGATTTTTATTTATTTTATTTCCTTTAAGAATTATTTGATTTAGAATTTCTTTAGCAGAAACTAATCGTACTCCTTTTGATTTTGCTGAGGGTGAATCAGAATTAGTATCAGGTTTTAATATTGAATATAGAAGTGGGGGATTTGCTTTAATTTTTTTAGCTGAATATGCGAGAATTTTATTTATAAGAATATTATTTTCTTTATTATTTTTAGGAGGAAATATTTTTAATTTAATATTTTATTTAAAGTTAGTTTTTATTTCTTTTATATTTATTTGAATTCGAGGGACTTTACCTCGTTTTCGTTATGATAAATTAATGTATTTATCATGGAAGTGTTTTTTACCTTTTTCATTAAATTATTTAACATTTTTTATTGGATTTAAAATTATGATATTTATAATAATTTAAATATTTTTTATTAGTAAAGTTAATAGAATAAAAATTTCTATCTTATATTTTCAAAATATATGCTTATTCAAGCTCATTAACTAGTTTAATAATTTATCTCATTTTTTTGCAATTAAAGGATTAATAATATAATACAAAAAATAAATAATAGTTAAAAATTGTCCTATAAAAATATAGGGATTTTCTACGGGTCGGGCTCCAATTCATGTTAATAAAATAATTGTAACTGTTATAATTCAAAATAAAATTTGATTTATTGGATAAAATTGTAGACCTCGAAATTTTCTTAAATGATAAATTGGTAAAATTATAATAATTGCAATTGATAGAACTAGGGCAATTACTCCTCCTAATTTATTAGGAATTGAACGAAGAATTGCATATGCAAATAAAAAATATCATTCTGGTTGAATATGAATTGGGGTTACTAAGGGATTAGCAGGAATAAAATTATCAGGGTCTCCAAGTATATAAGGATTTATTAATGTTAATATAATTAATATTATAATTATAATAATAAAACCTACAATATCTTTAAATGTAAAATAAGGGTGAAAAGGAATTTTATCTCTATTTGAATTAATTCCTAGGGGGTTATTTGATCCTGTTTGATGAAGAAATATTAAATGAATTATTGTTATTGCTAATACAATAAAAGGTAAAATAAAATGAAATGTAAAAAATCGTGTTAATGTGGCATTATCTACAGCGAATCCTCCTCAAATTCATTGAACTAGTGTTGTTCCTAAGTAAGGGATAGCTGATAATAAGTTTGTAATAACGGTTGCTCCTCAAAATGATATTTGACCTCAAGGTAAAACATATCCTATAAAAGCTGTTCCTATTATTAAAAATAAAATAATTACCCCAACTATTCAAGTTGGAATAAATAAGTATGAGTTATAATAAATACCTCGTCCTACATGTAAATAGATGCAAATAAAAAAAAAAGAAGCTCCGTTGGCATGTATAGTTCGTAATAATCACCCATAATTTACATTACGACAAATTTGATTTACTCTATCAAAAGCTATTCTAACATCAGCAGTATAGTGTATTGCTAAGAATAAGCCTGTTAAAATTTGAATAATTAAACATAAACCTAATAAAGATCCAAAATTTCATCAAATGGAAATATTAATTGGAGCAGGTAAGTCAATTAAAGCATTATTAGCAATTTTTATTAAAGGATGTTTTAATCGAATTGGTGTATTCATTAATTTATGTTGCGAATTGGTCCATAAGATAAATTAGTAATTTTTACTGTAATAATTAAAACTATTAATAAATAATTTATTAATAAAATAGTTATTAAATTATTTGGATAGTTATAAATTTTATTTAGTAATAAAAAATTTTCTTTTAAAGATGAATTAAATTTATTTAATCTTTCTATTTCTAAATTTATTATTCTGAAAGAATAAAATTTATTAATAATATAAAAAATAATTATAATTAAAAAAAATAAACTGGTGATATAGATTATTATTTTTCTTGAAAATGAAAATATTTCATTAGAAGCTAATGAAGTTACATAAATAAATAGTACTAATATTCCTCCAATAAATGTTAAAAATAAAATATAGGAAAATCAAAAGGTTTTTGTAATTATTCCTGATATTATTGAAATAAATACTGTTTGAATTAATAAAATTATTCCTATTGATAAGGGGTGATTTATTTGTAAAAAAATTATATTAATTGATATAATTAGTGAATAAAGAAGTATTTGTATAATATCAAGAAATAGTTTATTTAAAATATTAATTTTGGAGATTAATGATAGAATTTTTTCTTTTTTTGAAGTTTTAAAAAAATTTTTTTTTATTTTTGATTTACAAGACCAATGTTTTATTTAAACTATTAAAACTAATGATAAATTTAATGATATGAATTTTATCTAGATTTATATTTTTTAGAGGAATATTTTTATTTATTTCTAATCGAAAACATTTATTATCAATGTTATTAAGTTTAGAATATATTGTTTTAAGATTATTTTTTATAATATTTATATATTTAAATATAATTAATTATGAAATATATTTTACAATAATTTTTTTAGTTTTTAGTGTTTGTGAAGGAGTTTTAGGTCTTTCAATTTTAGTTTCAATAATTCGAACTTATGGAAATGATTATTTTCAATCTTTTAATTTATTATAAATGTTAAAAATAATTTTTCCTTTAATTTTTTTAATCCCTTTTTGTTTAATTAATAATATTTATTGAATGGTTCAGAATATTTTTTTGTTAATAAGATTTTTATTTATTATATTTTTTAATTATATAAATTATTTTATAAATATATCTTATTTTTTAGGTTGTGATTTAATTTCTTATGGATTTATTTTATTAAGTATATGAATTTGTTCTTTAATAATTATATCTAGAGGTATATTATATAAATCTTGTGTTTTTTCTTCTTTATTTTTAATTAATATACTATTTTTATTAATATTTTTAATTTTTACTTTTAGTAGAATAAATTTATTTTTATTTTATTTTTTTTTCGAGAGAAGATTAATTCCTACTTTATTTTTAATTCTAGGTTGAGGATATCAACCTGAACGTTTACAAGCTGGGATTTATCTTTTATTTTATACTTTAATAGTATCCTTGCCTTTGTTAATTGGTATTTTTTATATTTATAAAAATTTGGGTTCTTTAAATTATTATTTAATAATAAATTTATTTTATAATAGAGAATTACTTTATTTATCTATAATTATGGCTTTTTTAGTAAAAATACCTATATTTTTAGTTCATTTATGATTACCAAAAGCTCATGTAGAAGCTCCTGTTTCAGGTTCTATAATTTTGGCTGGAATTATATTAAAATTAGGGGGGTATGGCTTATTACGTGTAATATCTTTTATTCAGTTAAATAATATAAAATTAAATTTCATTTGAATTAGAATTAGTTTAGTTGGGGGATTTTTGGTAAGATTAATTTGTTTACGTCAAACAGACTTAAAGTCTTTAATTGCTTATTCTTCTGTTGCTCATATGGGAATTGTTTTATCTGGGTTAATAACAATAACTTATTGGGGTTTATGTGGTTCTTATATTTTAATGATTGGGCATGGATTATGTTCTTCTGGTTTATTTTGTTTAGCTAATATTAGTTATGAGCGATTAGGGAGACGAAGTTTATTAATTAATAAAGGTTTATTAAATTTTATACCTTCTATATCTATATGATGATTTTTATTAAGAGCAGGTAATATAGCTGCTCCTCCTACTTTAAATTTATTAGGAGAGGTTTTTCTATTAAATAGAATTATTAGATGATCTTATTTAAGAATAATTATATTAAGTTTAATTTCTTTTTTTAGAGCAGCTTATACTTTATATTTATATTCTTACAGACAACACGGGAAAATTTTTTCAGGGAATTATTCTTTTAGAATAGGAAAAATGCGTGAATATTTATTATTATTTTTACATTGATTACCTTTAAATTTACTAATTATAAAAAGAGAAATATGTTCTTTATGATTATATTTAAATAGTTTATAAAAATTTTGATTTGTGATGTCAAAGATATGAATTTATTCATTTTAGATTATGTCTTTTATTTCTATTTGTAAAATTAGATCAATTATTTTAATTATATTAAGATTTTTTTCATTTTTTATATGTTTATTATTTATTATAAATAATTTAACATATTTTTTAGAGTGGGAATTAGTATCTTTAAATTCTAATATAATTGTAATAACTTTTTTATTTGATTGAATAAGATTATTATTTATATCTTTTGTTCTTTTAATTTCTTCTTTAGTAATTTATTATAGAATGGAATATATAAAGAGAGATTTAAATATTAATCGTTTTATTATGTTAGTTTTAATATTTGTATTATCTATAATAATATTAATTATTAGTCCTAATTTAATTAGAATTTTATTAGGGTGGGATGGATTAGGTTTAGTTTCTTATTGTTTAGTAATTTATTTTCAAAATGTTAAATCTTATAATGCTGCTATATTAACTGCTTTATCAAATCGAATTGGAGACGTAGCTTTATTAATAGCAATTTCTTGAATATTAAATTATGGGAGTTGAAATTATATTTTTTATTTAGATGTTATAAATTTAGAAATAGAAATAAATGTAATTGGGGCATTAATTGTCTTAGCTTCAATAACAAAAAGAGCTCAAATTCCTTTTTCTTCTTGGCTTCCTGCTGCAATAGCAGCTCCTACTCCTGTTTCTGCTCTTGTTCATTCCTCTACTTTAGTAACAGCCGGAATTTACTTATTAATTCGTTTTAATATTATGTTAATTGATAGATTAATTGGGCAATTACTTTTATTATTATCTGGTTTAACCATATTTATATCAGGATTAGGTGCTAATTATGAATTTGATTTAAAAAAAATTATTGCTTTATCTACTTTAAGTCAATTAGGTTTAATAATAAGTACTTTATGTATAGGATATAGAGAATTAGCCTTTTTTCATTTATTAACACATGCTTTATTTAAGGCTTTATTATTTTTATGCGCTGGAGCAATTATTCATAATATAAATAATTTTCAAGATATTCGTTTAATAGGTTCTTTAAGATTAAATATACCTTTAACTTCTTCTTGTTTTAATGTAGCTAATTTAGCTTTATGTGGAATACCTTTTTTAGCTGGTTTTTATTCAAAAGATATAATTTTGGAAATAGTTATATTAAGATATTTAAATATATTTTCTTTTTTTTTATATTTCTTTTCTACAGGTTTAACTGTGTGTTATTCATTTCGTTTAACTTATTATTTAATAACTGGTGATATAAATTGTGGTTCTTTAAATATTTTGAATGATGAAGGGTGAATTATATTGCGGGGTATATTTGGATTATTATTTTTAAGAATTATTGGGGGGAGAATATTAAATTGATTAATTTTTAGTACTCCTTTTATAGTTTGTTTACCTTTATTTATAAAATTATTAGTTTTAATTATTTGTATAATAGGGGGTTTATTTGGATATTTAATTTCTTGAATTTCTTTATATTTTTATAATAAATCTTATAGTAGATATTTATTTAGTTTATTTTTTGGTTCAATATGATTTATGCCTTATATTTCAACTTATGGTCTAATTAATTATCCTTTAAAATTAGGATTTTTAACAATAAAAAGATTTGATCAGGGTTGATCTGAATTTTTTGGGAGCCAAAATATTTATAATAAATTAATAAATTATTCTCAGTTTTTACAAATCTTACATAATAATAATATAAAAGTTTTTATATTATTATTTATAGTGTGATTTATTATTTTAGTTAGTTTTATATTTATTTAATTTAAATAGCTTATATATGTAGAGTATAGTATTGAAGATACTAAGGAAATTATTAAAATTTTTAAATAAAAATTATTTTATTAATATTATTAAATAATAATAAATAGTAATTTATAAAAAATAGTTTTTATTTTTACAATGAAAAAGTAAGGTTTTTTTTAAACTATATAAATATAGAAATATAAATGGAATTTAACCATTAAAATAAAAAGTTAGCAGCTTTTTTTTGATCTTCATATTTCTTTAATTGGAATAAAATTTTTCAATTATATCATTAACAATGATAGGCCTCTTTTTGGCTTCAATTAAAAATAAGGGTAAAATTACCTAAAATTAGGTCGAAACTAATTGCAATAAATCGCTTCTTATTTAAGGTAGATTGAATTTCAATATTTTTTGAATGCAAATCAAATGTTAATTTAACTACAACCCTTTTTAATTAGATCAATTTAATATTCCTTGATTTCATTCATGATATAGTCCAATTAGTAAAATTAATATAAAAATTAAGGAAGTAATTGTTCAAGTTAATAAATTTGAAAATGAAATAGTTAAAATTAAAGGTAAAATTAAAGCAATTTCAATATCAAAAATTAAAAAGATAATTGTAATTAGAAAAAATTGTAAAGAAAAAGGAAGACGAGAAGAGTATTTAGGGTCAAATCCACATTCAAATGGGGATCTTTTTTCTCGATCAGAATTTTTTTTTTTTGATAAAATAGATGCAAAAAATATAATTATTATTGAAATTATTAAAATTAATATAGAAATTACATAAATTGAAAAAATTATCTTTACTATTAAAAAATAGTCTTTATGATTGGAAGTCATATATACTTATATATTATAAAGATAATAATTTATTCTCCTCATCAATAAATTGAAACATATAAAAATAATCAAACAATGTCTACAAAATGTCAATATCAGGCTGCTGCTTCAAAACCAAAATGATGGTTTTTAGAAAAATGATTATTTAAATGTCGTATTAAACATACAATTAAAAATGAAGTTCCAATTAATACATGGAGACCATGGAATCCTGTGGCAATATAAAATGTAGACCCATAAATTGCATCAGCAATAGTAAAAGGAGCTTCAATATATTCATAAGCTTGTAACATAGAAAAATAAATTCCTAATAAAATAGTAAAAAATAAACCTTGTGTTGTTTGAGAAAAATTATTTTCTATAATTGAATGATGAGCTCATGTAATTGTAACTCCTGAGGCTAATAAAATAGCTGTATTTAATAGGGGAATTTGAAAAGGATTAAATCTAATAATTCCTATAGGAGGTCAGTTTCTTCCTAATTCAATTGATGGAGATAAACTTCTATGAAAAAATGCTCAAAAAAAAGATACAAAAAATAATACTTCTGATAAAATAAATAAAATTATTCCTCATCGTAACCCTTTTGTTACTATTAAAGTATGTAATCCTTGAAAGGTTCCTTCTCGAGAAATATCTCGTCATCATTGATATATCGTTAATAAAATAATTGTATTACCTAATAAAAATAATGATATACTATATTGATGGAATCATTTAATTATACCTATTACTGTTGTTATAGTTCCTAAAGCTCCTGTTAAAGGTCAGGGGCTATAATCTACTAAATGAAATGTGTGATTTGAGTGTGTTGACATTAATTAACTTCTCTAGAGTAAAGAGTTCTTAACACTGCAAAAACATAGGATTGAATAATTGCTACCGCAGATTCTAATAGTAATAGAGCAATTTGTAAAATTAATAATAATCTAATTATTGTGTAAGATATAGATGGTCCAGTATTTCCTAATAGTGTTAAAAGAAGATGTCCTGCAATTATATTTGCAGTTAATCGAACAGCTAAAGTACCCGGTCGAATAATATTTCTAATAGTTTCAATACATACTATAAAGGGTATCAAAATACCAGGGGTACCTTGAGGTACTAAGTGTATAAATATATGTTGAGTATGATTAATTCATCCATAAATTATAAAACTTAATCATAAAGGTAAAGCTAAAGTTAATCTAAAAGTCAAGTGACTTGTTCTAGTAAAAATATAGGGGAATAATCCTATAAAATTATTGAATAAAATTATTGAAAATAATGAAATAAAAATAAATGTTGATCCATTATGGCCTATGGGTATTAAAAGATTTTTAAATTCATTATGTAATTTAATACTAAAATTATTTCAGATAATATTATATCGTGAAGGTATTAATCAATAAATTGATGGAATTAAAAAAATTCCCAATAAAACTCTTATTCAATTTAGTGATATATTAAAAATATTTGTTGTAGGGTCAAAAATTGAAAATAAATTTGTTATCATTTTCATATTATGAAAAATTTTTTATTTGTTTTTATTAAAGTTAATTTAGGGGCTAAAGGAAAAATATTATAATAATTTATAATATTAAATATAATAAATGTAGTTGAAAAAATAATAAATAAACTTAATCATTTAATAGGTGCTATTTGAGGTATTAAAAAATACTAATATATTAGTTATTTTAGTTTGACATACTAAGGTTATAAATTAACTAATTTTTTCATTAAAAGTAATTGCTAATTTACTATAAAATGGTTTAAGAGACCAATACTTGCTTTCAGTCATTTAATGAAGAGTTTTTATTAATTCATTGAATAAAAAAATTAATCGGAATACTTTCAATTACAATAGGTATAAAGCTATGATTTGCTCCACAAATTTCAGAACATTGACCATAAAATAAGCCAGGGCGATTAATTATAAAATTAGTTTGATTTAATCGTCCTGGAGTTCCATCTACTTTAACTCCTAAAGTAGGAATTGTTCAGGAGTGAATTACATCCGCTGATGTAATTAAAATTCGAATTTGAGTATTTATTGGTAAAATAATTCGATTATCTACTTCTAATAATCGGAAATTATTATTAACTAATTCATTAGTAGGAATTATGTATGAATCAAATTCAATATTATTAAAATCTGAATATTCATATCTTCAGTATCATTGATGCCCAATTCTTTTAAGTGTAATAGAAGGTTCATTAATTTCATCTAATAAATATAATAAACGTAGGGAAGGAAAAGCAATAAATAATAAAATAATAGCTGGTAAAATTGTTCAAATTATTTCAATAGTTTGACCATGTAGAAGATATCGATTAATATATTTATTATAAAATAGTATAAATATTAAGTATCCTACTAATGTTGTAATTATTACTAAAATTATTAAAGCATGATCGTGGAAGAAAATTAATTGTTCTATTAAAGGAGAAACTCTATTTTGTAAATTTAAGTTTGATCAAGTAGCCATTTCTAATAAAAGTAAAACTTTATATATGAAGCTTAAATCCATTGCACTAATCTGCCATATTAGATTAATATATGATGTATATTTATATTAATATATACATATATATATATATATATATATATAATTTAGTTTGTTAAAAGAGGAAGTTCTGAATATCTGTGTTCAGATGGGGGGTTATTTTGAAATCATTCAATTGAAGAATTTAATTGATTAGAATAAATAATTTGTTTATGTGTAATTATACTTTCTCAAATAATAAATAAAAAAAATAAAATTCCTAAAAAAGAAATTGAAGATCCAATTGTTGAAATAATATTTCATGTTGTATAAGCATCTGGATAATCAGAGTAACGTCGGGGTATTCCGGCTAACCCTAAAAAGTGTTGAGGAAAAAATGTTAAATTAACTCCAATAAATATAATAATAAATTGGCTATTTAATTTTTTTAAATTTATTGTTAGTCCTGTAAATAAAGGATATCAATGAATAAATCCTGCTATAATAGCAAATACAGCTCCTATAGATAATACATAATGAAAATGTGCAACTACATAGTATGTATCATGTAAGATGATATCAAGTGATGAATTAGCTAAAATTACTCCTGTTAATCCTCCAATTGTAAATAAAAATACAAATCCTAAAGATCATAATGTTGCAGGTGAATAATTTAATTGTGAGCCGTGTAAAGTTGCTAATCAACTAAAAATTTTAATTCCTGTAGGAACTGCAATAATTATCGTTGCTGAGGTAAAATAAGCACGGGTATCTACATCTATTCCTACTGTAAATATATGATGTGCTCATACAATAAATCCTAGTAGACCAATAGTTAATATAGCATAAATTATTCCTAAAGAACCAAAAGTTTCTTTTTTTCCTGATTCTTGGCTAATAATATGAGAAATTATACCAAATCCTGGTAAAATTAAAATATAAACTTCAGGATGACCAAAAAATCAAAATAAGTGTTGGTATAGAATTGGATCTCCTCCTCCTGCAGGGTCAAAAAAAGATGTATTTAAATTACGGTCTGTTAATAGTATAGTAATAGCTCCTGCTAAAACAGGAAGAGATAATAAAAGTAATAGAGCCGTAATAACTACTGATCAAACAAATAAAGGTATACGATCAAAAGTAATACCTGTTGATCGTATATTAATAACTGTTGTAATAAAATTTACTGCTCCTAAAATAGAAGAAATTCCTGCTAAATGTAAAGAAAAAATAGCTAAATCAACTGAAGCTCCTCCGTGAGCAATAATAGAAGAAAGAGGGGGGTATACTGTTCATCCTGTCCCAGCTCCATTTTCGATTATTCTACTCATTAATAATAATGATAAAGAAGGGGGAAGTATTCAAAATCTTATGTTATTTATTCGAGGAAAAGCTATATCAGGGGCCCCTAATATTAAGGGTACTAATCAGTTTCCAAATCCTCCAATTATAATTGGTATAACTATAAAAAAAATTATTACAAAAGCATGGGCAGTTACAATAACATTATAAATTTGATCATCTCCAATTAAGGCCCCTGGGTGACCTAATTCTGCTCGAATAAGAATTCTTAATGAAGTTCCAATTATTCCTGCTCAAGCTCCAAATATAAAATATAATGTTCCGATATCCTTATGATTTGTGGAAAATAACCATTGTCGCGATTAAATGGCTGAATTTAGGCGATAGATTGTAAATCTATTTATAAGATATTTTCTTTTTAATCATTTTATATCAAGAATAAAGTTTTATTTAAATTTTAAAATTTATAAATTATGTTATAGTAAAATCATATTAAAGTTTTATAGTCAATAAATGATATTAGACTGCAATTCTAAAGGAGTAATAAATTACTAAGACTTAAAAGATTTTACTTATAATTATAGCTTTGAAGGCTATTAGTTTGATTAACTTAAAGCCTTAAAGTATAATATATAAAAATCAGATTAATATTATTCCTATTATTGATATAAATGAAATAAAAAAACTAAAATAAGTGTATATAAAATTGCATTTTATTACAGTTTTTCATTTATTTTCTTGATAATTTAATATAAAAGCTGAATAAGTTAATCGAATATAAAAAAATAAAGTAATTAAGGTAATTAAAGTTAATATTATTATTAATAAAATTTGATTTCTTAAAATTAAGGATTGAATAATTATTCATTTAGGTAAAAACCCTAAAAATGGAGGTAATCCTCCTAACGATAGTAAATTTATAAATAAAAAAAATTTTAGTATTTTATTATTTATAAATAATGAAAATAGTTGATTTATATAAAATAGATTAAATAAATTAAAAATAAAAATTAAAGAAAAATTTATAAAAGAATAAATTAAAAAATAAATTATTCATAAATTTTCTCTAAAATAAAGAGCTGTTAATATTCAACTAATATGATTAATTGATGAAAATGCTATTAATTTCTTTAAAGAAGTTTGGTTAAATCCTCCTAATGAACCAATAATTGTTGATATAATAATACAGATTATTATAATTTCTTTAATTATAATATAAGTTATTAATAATATAGGGGCTAACTTTTGTCAAGTTATTAAAATTAATCCTCTTATTCATGATAATCCTTCTATAATAGAAGGAAATCAAAAATGAAAAGGAGCTGTTCCTCTTTTTAAAAAAAGTGAAGATAAAATTATTGTTTTAAAAATTTCATTTTCTATTATTATTAAATTATAATTTAATAAAAATAAAATTACAGAAAACAACAAAATAGCTGAGGCTATTGCTTGAATTAAGAAGTATTTTAAAGATGCTTCTGAAGATATTAAATTTAATTTACTATCTTTTATAAGGGGGATAAAAGATAATAAATTAATTTCTAGTCCAATTCAAGCTCTAATTCAAGTATTAGCTGAAATTGTAATTAAAGATCTAATCATTAAAATTAATAAAAATATAATTTTATATGAATTTATAAAAATTAAAAAGAAAAGGATTAGACCTTTATAAATGGGGTATGAACCCAGTAGCTTTTTTAGCTTATCTTTTTATATTTTAGTGTATGAAGCACAAAAATTTTTGATATTTTTAGAGATAGTTTAATTCTATCAAATATAGTAATGAAGGTAATTATATTACATAATTTACTCTATCAAAGTAATCCTTTTATCAGGCAATTCATT